GATACGGAGATATCCATTTCATGTTAAAACAGATCCTTTACCTTATTTTTACTGTACTTATTTTAGAAAGTGAAGTTCTTTTTTAGAAAGATTACCCTTGTCTCTGTTTATGTTTCGGATTGGAACAAATCACTATAATTCGTCCACGCCTGCGAATCAGTCGACATTTTTCACAAATTTTACGAACGGAAGCCCTTATTTTCATATTTTTTATTCCTTACCCTAATTCTGAATCCACTTCTTGGAAGAGAATAAGTCTCTTCCAGTTTTTTTTTACTTCAAATTGTATACCCATGTTTAAAAAAATAAACTAATCGTTCGAATCTTTGTTGCGAAGTCGATAAATTATACGTCCCCTGGTTGAATCATAACGACTTACTTCAATTTTTACTCTATCTCCCGGTAGTATCCGTATAAAACTGCGCCGGATCCTCCCTGAAACATATCCTAGAATTAGATCTTCATTATCTAAACGGACCCGGAACATACCGTTGGGAAGTGATTCAGTAATTAAACCCTCATGAATCAATTTTTGTTCTTTCATTTCAGGTAACCTCCTTGAAGTATCAACTAATGGAGGAAGAGTTATATAACTCACTTTTCCTCTCTATTTTACAAATAGGAAGTTAGAGATCAAATTCGGATACCAGAGGTGGAAGATTACCATATATAACACAAAATTTCTCCTCCAATTCTTTCTAGTCGAGCTTCTCGATCTGTTATTATACCTCGAGAAGTAGAAAGAATTACAATTCCCATTCCACCTAAAATCTTAGGAATTCGTTGATAGTTGGAATAAATTCGTAAGCCGGGTCGGCTAATACGCCTTAAAATGGTTCTAGTTTTATATATTCCTTTTCTAGTCTTTCGATGTCGCAGAGTTGAAACCAAGAAATATTTGTTACTTTCCTGATGTTTCCGAACGTTTTCAATAAAACCTTCTCGTAGAAGTATTTTAACAATGTTTTCGGTGATATTTGTAGATGCTATTCGAACCGTTCCTTTTTTATCCATGTCAGCATTTCTTATAGAAGTTATTAGATCGGCAATAGTGTCCCTACCCATGACGAACTAGAATTATAGGTTCCTCTTCATTTTGATATAATCAACATGTTTTCTTTTTTTTTTATTATTATTATTCTAAAGTATATACGTGAGACACAATCTACTAATTTGATCTATTTCAGATACCCTACTATATCATAGTCTCATCTACTAATATTTATAATACTTCGGGAGCTAATGAAACTATTTTAGTAAAATGAAACTGTCTCAATTCTCGAGCGATCGCACCAAAAACGCGAGTTCCTTTTGGATTTCCTTCTTGATCAATGACAACTGCAGCATTGTCGTCATATCGTATTATCATACCGTTTTCACGTTTGAGTTCTTTACATGTACGTACAATTACAGCTCTAATTACTTCTGATCTTTCTAGAGGCATATTGGGAACTGCTTCTTTGATTACAGCAACAATAACATCACCAATATGAGCATATCGGTGATTACCAGCTCCTATGATTCGAATACACATCAATTTTCGAGCTCCGCTGTTATCCGCTACATTCAAAAGGGTCTGAGGTTGAATCATATCATTTTTATTTCAATCTGTTATTTCAATGCAAACGTATGAAAGAAAAAAAAGAAATATTGTCCGTCCAGAAATAAATAAACCTGCGGTTGTTTTTTCATCCTCAATACCCCTTTTTGTTTAGTTCTACATCTCTATCCTGAAATAATAAATTGGGTTCGTATAGGCATTTTGCGTGCAGCTATCTCAATAGCTGCTCTAGCTACAGTTTCTGATACTCCACCCATTTCATAAAGTATTCGACCCGGTTTAACAACGGATACCCAATATTCAGGGGATCCCTTCCCCGAACCCATACGTGTTTCCGCGGGTCTTACTGTAACAGGTTTGTCGGGAAATATGCGTACCCATATTTTTCCACCACGACGCGCATATCGTGTCATTGCTCTTCGTCCTGCTTCTATTTGTCTAGCTGTGATCCAAGCAGGTTCAAGTGCCTGAAGAGCGTATCCGCCGAAACTAATATGATTGCCTCGACAAGATATTCCTTTCATTCTTCCTCTATGTTGTTTACGAAATCTGGTTCTTTTGGGGTTATAGTCGATGGTTGTTTCTTAATTCCATCTCTACTGCAGAACCGGACATGAGAGTTTCTTCTCATCCAGCTCCTCGCGAATGAAAGGATTCAAATTCAATAATATTCCAGAATATTACAGATACACATTAATAGATTAGATACACATTAATAGGCACACATTAATAGATAATACACCAAGTAATGGCTTTTATTGATATTGAATTTCTTACATTACATAGGAAGGAAGATCTGTATACAAGATATACAATACAGCTAGACGTGTGTGTACATTTATGTATCTTTATAGATAATGTAATGCTTCCCCCTTTTTTTTTAACGAATCCTTTCCTTATTTTGACCTCTATTGAATTAGGACAAAATATTGTAATCCAATAAATAGAGGTTTCGCGGGCGAATATTTACTCTTTCCTGTTTCATTCGTAGGTTCAATTCATGACCTCTCAGAATAAATCAATTTTTTCTTGGTCCGTTCCGCCATCCCACCCAATGAATTATTAGGATTCGTTTTCAATAGAATCCTATGCAGTCACAGGTTCTGTCGTTCCCATAGCTTCTCCATTAATGGTTAGGTCTGAACTTTGCAACGGAGCTTCCAACAAAATTCGTTCCCGAGTCAATTTCCTCAGTTTTTATTAACCCGAAGGCTCTTTATTATTTTATTCTTTTTATAATTATTTCATTTTCCCATTTTTATATTTCTAATTATCTTATTCAGTATTGATTATCAGTATTGATGCTTTATCACACTGCCTTTTATGACGTGATTCATAGACCATACATATTGGAATCATATATCATTGATATTTTTGTTCTTTCTTTCTATCATCCTTCCATTTATCCACATCCCTTTATTTTTTTTTTTTGCTTTACAACCCATAATCCGATTCATTTTTTCTAGAAATAAAGAATTTCAGTTGCTACAACCATATGATAGATCCACTCATTCATATAGTGACTGTTTCTTGGGATCTCGACAATACGAAGCAATAAGTTGGTTATTAGTTTATTTTATATAATTACAAAGTTTATAGCGGGGTCAGTCTATTTTTTTATAATCCCAACTTTCAATTATAAAGAAAAAACTAACGAGTCACACACTAAGCATAGCAATTATACCAAATGATCAATCGGATTTTTATTTAACCTTATAGAATTAGATTAGAATTGTTCATTTTTTTTTAACGGAAAAAGAATGAAAGAGTTTGTTATTTTTTGTTCTATCACTGGACAGAATGGGAAGATAAGGTCGATTATTCCTCGTCTATAAATATCCAAATTTTTATGCCTAATACTCCATAAATAGTTCGAATTGTATAGGAACAATGATCAATTTTAGCGCGAATTGTTTGTAGGGGAACTCTACCTTCTCTGATCCATTCGACACGTGCAATTTCTTTTCCGTCGATACGGCCTGCGATTTGCACTTGAATTCCTTTTGTATCCGTTTGTTCAGTTAATTCAATAGCTTTTTTCATTGCTTTTCGAAACGAAACTCTATTTTTTAATTGTAAAGCTATATATTCTGCAAGAATATTAGGTTGTCCATAAGGTTTTTCAACTCTTGTGATAGCAATGTTGAGTCTCTGGTTTACAGAATGAAACTCCTTTTGTACATTCATCTCTAATTCTTCGATTCCTCGTGTTTGCCCCTCTATTAATAAATTTGGGAATCCAATATAGATTATGACCTGGATCAAATCGATTTTTTTTTGAATTGTTATGCGTGCAATTCCTTCGAAACCTGAGGATATTCTCCTATTTTTTTGTACATAGTTCTTGATACAATTCCGTATTTTTTCATCTTCCTGTAGACCCGCGGAATAATTTTTTGGTTGTGCGAACCAAAAGGAATGATGACTTTGAGTTGTACCAAGTCTGAAACCAAGTGGATTTATTTTTTGTCCCATATTTTTATATTATATTTTTTTCCATCCATATTATTTTTAATATGAATCTAAATCTTAGATTGATCTAAAAATGATTTAGATTTATCCTTTAATACAATTGTTATATGACATGTCGGTCTTTTTATCAGATAACTACGTCCTCGAGCCCGGGGTCTTAACCTTTTCACAATAGTACTCCTATTGGCTTCGGCTTTACTAATGAATGAATCGGCTTCGTTCAAACCCATATTATGGTTAGCATTTGCTGCTGCAGAATAAACCAATTTGAGAATGGGATAAGATGCTCGATAAGGCATGAGTTCCAGTATCATAAGTGTTTCCTCATAGGAATGCCCGCGAATCTGATCAATTACTCTTCGTGCTTTTAAAACGGATATACATATATGTTGAGCTAAAACTTTTACTTCTCTACCCGAACTTGAGTTCTTTATCATAGGGTTATTCCCTACCTTTTTGAAATTTGTCATAAATAAGGTTATCCCCCACCTTTGTTTGATTCACATCTATTTTTTTTTTCTCCATTTTTCTATTCTGAATTCCAAATTCCAATTAAGTTAATATTAATTCAAATTAACTTAACGACGAGATTTATTATCGTTTCTTGCATGTCTCGCGAAAGTCAGAGTAGGCGCGAATTCTCCCAATTTGTGACCTACCATACGATCTGTTATATAAATAGGTAAATGTTCCTTTCCATTATGAATAGCGATTGTATGGCCAATCATTGTGGGTATAATGGTAGATGCCCGAGACCAAGTTACTATTATTTCTTTCTCCTCCCTCATGTTGAGTTTTTCCATTTTTCCCGCTAAATGATTAGCTACAAAAGGATTTTTTTTTAGTGAACGTGTCACAGCTGATTACTCCTTTTTTTTTACATTTTTAAGATTGGCATTCAATGTCCAATATCTCGATCTAAGTATGGAGGTCAGAATAAATACAATAATGATGAATGGAAAAAAGA